TAATAAATCATCATATAATAATCATAATCGATAAATTGCAATATAAAATAAAAAGGGGAGGTTTGTGATGATTTTAAAATCTTTTCTACTAGGTAATCCATTATCCTTATGCATGAGGATAATAAATTCGGTCGTTGTGGTCGGGCTCTATTATGGATTTCTGACCACATTCTCCATAGGGCCCTCTTATCTATTCCTTCTCCGAGCTCGGGTTATGGAAGAAGGAACCGAGAAGGAGATATCAGCAACAACTGGTTTTATTGTGGGACAGCTCATGATGTTCATATCGATCTATTATGCGCCTCTGCATCTAGCATTGGGTAGACCTCATACAATAACTGTCCTAGTTCTACCGTATCTTTTGTTTCATTTCTTCTGGAACAATCACAAAAACTCTTTTTATTATGGATCTACTACCATAAATTCAATGCGTAATCTCAGCATTCAATGTGTATTCCTGAATAATCTAATTTTTCAATTATTCAACCATTTCATTTTACCAAGTTCCACGTTAGCTAGATTAGTCAACATTTATATGTTTCGATGCAACAACAAGATTTTATTTTTAACAAGTAGTTTTGCTGGTTGGTTAATTGGTCACATTTTTTTCATGAAATGGGTTGGATTGGTATTATTCTGGATACGGCAAAATCATTCTATTCGATCTAATAAGTATCTTGTGTCAGAATTTCGAAATTCTATGGCTCGAATCTTTAGTATTCTCTTATTTATCACCTCTGTCTACTATTTAGGAAGAATGCCGTCACCTACAGTCACTAAGAAACTTAAAGAGAAAGAAACTTCAGAAACGGAAGAGGGGGAAGAAAGAAAGGAAGAAAGCGATGTGGAAACAACTTCCGAAACGAAGGAGACTAAACAGGAACAAGAGGGATCCAACGAAGAAAACCCTTCCCTTTGCTCGGAAGAAAAGGAGGATCTGGACAAAATAGATGAAACGGAAGAGACCCGAGTGAATGGAAAGGAAAAAACAAAGGATGAATTTAACTTTCAAGAGGCACGCTATCAAGATAGCCCAGTTCATGAAGATTATGATCTGGATACCCATCAAGAGAATTTGGAATTGGGAAGACTGAAAGAAAAGAAAAAAAAAAGTGATTATTGGTTTTGGGTTGAAAAAACTTTTGTCACTTTTTTTTTCGATTATAAACGATGGAATCGTCCATTACGATATATAGAAAATGATCAATTAGAAAATGCTTTACGCAATGAAATGTCACAATTTTTTTTTTATACATGTACAAGTGATGGGAAACAAAAAATATCCTTTATGTATCCTCCTAGTTTATCGACATTTTCAGAAATGCTAGAACGAAGAATTTCTTTGTACATAAGAGAAAAAATATATGACGAAAATCTTTCTAATTCTTGGATTTATACCAATGAAAAAAAAAAGTTAAATTTGAATAATGAATTGATAAATCGAATAAAAATTATAGAAAAAAATGAGGGATCTCCTAGTCTGGATAGGCTTGAAAAAAGAACCATATTATGCGATGATGAGAATAAAAAAAAATGCTTGCCAAAAGCATATGATCCTTTTTTCAACGGACCTTGTCGAGGAACACGAAAAAAACTCTATTCACATGCAATCATGAATCATTTAATTACTTATACAAATACAGAAGATTTAGTAGAAATTTTTTGGATAAATAAGATTCATGATCTACTTATTAATGATTCCTTAGGAATTTACCGTCAATCATTTTTAAAAAAAACGGAAAAGTCCTTCATCTCAATTGATGAATTATCTTCTGAGTGCGGACACATTTTAAATTTTGAAAAATGTCCTTTATTGACAGAAGCAAAAATAATTGATTCAGAAAGTCAAGCAAAATCTTTGCAATTTGTATTCGATGTAATTACAAAAGATCAAAAAACAAAGAAAAAGAAAGATATTGGAATTAAAATAGAAGAAGTCAGTAAAAAGGTGTCTAGATGGTCATACAAATTAACCGAGGATTTGTTGGAAGAAGAGGAAAAAGAAAATGAAGAAGAATTAGAAGAAGAAGAGCATGAGATTCATTCAAGAAGAGCCAAACGTGTTGTAATTTATAACGATAATGATCAAAATACCAATTCTATTTCTAGTACTAAGAATGCTAGTAACAATGAGAAAAATGATAATAAAACGGAAGAGGAAGAGGAAGAGGAAGAGGTAGCTCTGATACGTTACTCCCAACAATCGTGTTTTCGTCGCAATCTAATCAAAGGATCCATGCGCGCTCAAAGACGTAAAACAGTTATTTGGGACCTCTTTCAAGTAAATGCGCATTCCCCACTTTTTTTGGACCGTATAGACAAAACATCTTTTTTTTATTCTTTTCATATTAATGAAATTAAGAATCTTATTTTTAGGAATTGGATGGGTAGAGAACGAGAATCTGAATTTAAAATTTTAGATTCCCATTTTGAAAATGAAGAGACAAAAGAAGAAAAGGATAAAAAAGAACGTATAGAAATATCAGAAGCTTGGGATACCTTTGTATTTATTCAAGCAATAAGAGGTTTAATGTTAGTAATCCAATCTTTTTTTAGAAAATACATTATATTGCCTTCATTTATAATAGCTAAAAATATTTTACGTATGTTATTATTTCAATTCCCCGAGTGGTACGAGGATTTGAAGGAATGGAATAGAGAAATGCATATTAAATGCACCTATAATGGTGTTCAATTATCAGAAACAGAATTTCCCCAAGATTGGTTAACAGACGGCATTCAGATAAAGATTCTATATCCTTTCTGTCTAAAACCTTGGCGAAAAGCTAAGGTACGATCTCATCATAGAGATCGAGGAGATTCAAAATATAAAAACAAAGATTTTTGTTTTTTAACAGTCTGGGGAATGGAAGCAGAACTTCCCTTTGGTTCTCCCCGAAAACGACCTTCTTTTTTTGAACCTATTTATAAAGAACTCAAAAAAAGAAATAGAAGGGTAAAAAATAAGATTTTACAAGTTATAAACTTTTTGAAGGAAAGAATAAAATCCTTTATATTTATAAAAGTTAGAAAAGAAAAAACAAAATGGGTCACTAAAATATTTATAGTTATAAAACTCATAATGAAAAAATTGGAAAAAATAAATCCAATTTTTTTATTAGAGTTGAGGAAAGAAAAAGTATATGAAATGAAGGAAAACGAAAAAGATTTACAAAAAAATAAAAAGATTCTTCGCGAATCATCTGTTCGAATTCGACCAAAAAATGGGTTAAATTATTCACTAATAGAAAGAAGAATGAAAGATCTTTCTGATAAGACAATAAAAATAAGGAATCAAATAGAACGAAACGAAAAAGAAAAAAAAAAAGATATAGTTCTAATTTATGATAATAAAAGGCCGGAATCTTTGAAAATATTAAAAAGGAAAAATATCCGATTAATGCGTAAATCGCACTACTTTATAAAATCATTCATTGAAAAAATATACATAGATATTTTACTATGTACCATTAGCATTCCTAAGATCAATGCACAACTTTTATTTAAATCAAAAAAAAATATCTTTAATAAATCCATTTACAACAATAAAAGAAATAAAGAACAAGAAGGAATTGATGAAACAAATAAAAATACAATGAAGTTTCATTTTGGTTTGACTATAAAAAAGTTGTTTTCAAATACTTATAGTACTGAGAATAGGAATCCAAATTCCGATACTTATTGGAACTTATCTTCCCTATCTCAAGCATATGTATTTTACAAATTATCACAAACCCAATTACTTAATAAGGATCGCTTGAGACCTGTATTTCAATATAAAGGAAACTCTCCTTTTTTTAAGGAAAAATTAAAAGACTCTTGTATGATAATGATACACGGAATATTTGATTCCAAATCAAGACATAATAAAATTCATTCGTATGTAATGAACGAATGGAAAAACTGGTTAAAAGGTCATTATCAATACGATCCATCTAAAAAAAAATGGTCTCGATTAGTAACTAAAGAATGGCGAAATAGAATCAATCAACGCTGTATGATTCAAAACCAAAACAAGGAATCAATCCAATTGGATTTATATCAAAAATACCAATTCATTCATTCCATGAAAAAAAATAACTATGCAGCGGATTCTTTTATGAGTCAAAAAGAAAAATGGAAAAAAAATCACAGATATGATCTTTTATCATCTAAATACATAAGTCCTCCTAATTCATATATTTCTGGATCAACATTAGAATTTGAAATAAACGGGGATCGAGAAATTCCATATCATTTCAATACATCGAAACCCGAATCATTTTATGTATTAGTAAGTATACCTAGTAATAATTATCTAGAAAAAGGATATATTATTGATAGGAATATAAATTTGGATAGAAAATATTTTGATTGTAGAATTCCTCATTTTTGTTTTAGAAAGAATATTGAGATCTGGACCAATGCACATATTGGCATGACGATTCATAAGAATACTAAGACTGAAATTAAAAATTTAAAAAAAATGAAAAAAAAAGATCTTTTTTCTACTACGGTTCGTCAAGACATCAAACCATGCAATCAAAAAAGAAACTTTTTTGATTGCATGGGAATGCATCAAGAGGGGTTCTCTGATACTGCATCAAATCATAATACTATATCCAAATCCAATCTCGAATCTTGGTTCTTCCCAGAATTTGTGCAACTTTTTAACATATATAAGATTCAACCTTGGATCATTCCAATCAAATCACTCTTTTTTCATTTTAATAAAAATGAAAAAAGAAATATAAATACAAAGAAAAATCCTCATGAATCGTCTAATAAAAAAGATCTTGAATTAGTAAATTACAAGCAGGAAGAACAAGAACAAGAACAACAGGATCAAGGAAATCTTATATCGAATCTACGAAAACAAAAGAATAAAAAAGCTGTTGAAGAAGATTACGCAAGATTAGACATAGAAATTAAAAAGGGTAGAAAAAAAAAAAAATCTCAATATAAGAGAAAAAAACAAACGGAACTAGATTACTTTTTGAAAAAATATTTCCTTTTTCAATTAAGATGGGCTGATCCCTTGAATCAAAGAATAATGAACAATATTAGGGTATATTGTCTCCTACTTAGACTGATAAACCCAAAGGAAATTGCCATATCCTCGATTCAAAGAGGTGAAATAAATCTAGACGAAATGCTAATTCAAAAGGAGCTAGTTCTTACAGAATTGATAAGAAAGGGAATATTTATTATTGAACCAATTCGTCTATCTATAAGAAGGGACGGAAAATCTATTGTATATCAAACTATGGATATTTCATTGGTTGAGAAGAAGAAGCACCAAACAAATAGAAAATACGCAAAAAAAAGACATATTGAGAAAGAGGGGTTTGAAAAATCCATTCCACGATACAGCCACTTATTTTTTAGTGAAGACAAAAATCATTATGATTTCCTTATTCCTGAAAATATTCTATCTCCTAGGCATCGGAGAGAATTTAGAATTCGAATTTGTTTCAATTCACGGAATTGGAATGTTTTGGATAGAAATCCAAGATTTTGCAATGAAAATAAAATAAAAAACTGTGGACAATTTTTGAATCAGAACAAGCATATTAACACCGATGCAAAAAATTTAATTAAATTCAAATTGTTTCTTTGGCCCAATTATCGATTAGAAGATTTAGCTTGTATGAATCGTTATTGGTTTGATACCAATAACAGCAGTCGTTTCAGTATGTCAAGAATACATATGTATTCACAATTCAGAATGAATTCAATTCAAATGCAAAATTGAAAAATTTTTATTTTTATATTTTTTTTTATTTTATAGTGGATTTCCTACATATCGTGTGACATATTCTGTAGATGAAAGCCGAAATATATAGACTGTATAACATTAGAATTTCTAACACATGATGCTGATTTCATAGTGTATCCATTTTCACTAGGAGTAGCAGAATCTTTTTAGTTTAAGTAAAACGAAATCGTTATATTTCGTGAATGCATATATTTATCAGACCCTTTTTATCCAATATCCAAATCCAATTTTCAATTGGATAAAATATACAAAACAAATAAACATAAATACATAAACAAAAAACAAATTAGTATATGAATAAATGAAATCCAATTTCGATTTATACTAGATGAAAATAACTGTCATAATAAATCTTATTATTTTTCCTGATCGGTAAAATTCACACAAAATAAAAATTTTAATTTATTTTATGGTCAAAAATTCATTTATCTCAGTTATTCCACAAGAAGAAAAAGACGAAAATAGTGGGTCTGTTGAATTTCAAGTATTCCATTTCACCAGTAAGATACGGAGACTTACTTCACATTTAGAATTGCACAAAAGAGATTTTTTATCACAAAGGGGTCTGCGAATAATTCTGGGAAAACGTCAACGATTATTGACTTATTTGTCAAATAAAAATAAAGTGCGTTATAAGAGATTAATGGATCAGTTAGATATTCGGGAACCAAAAACTCGTTAATTTAAATTAAATTTATTATTTGAGTTTATTATTATTTATTATTAGCCTGGTTTTTTTTTTTATTTTATATAGAATTTACATTTTATATATGACTATATGAATATGAATAGGATTATTTATAATTACTAGAATTATACTAAATTCAATTTAAATTCGGATAAATTAGGATATATATATATATGAAAAATGAAAATATAATGAAAATATAATATATTTAATATTAAGAAAATAAACATGATTCGTATGTACAACTCATATTTCATGGTTATTCAAACGTAAATCAAAGGATCTTGGCCCTTTCTCATAAACAGATTTTAAAATCTATTGATTCTAGAAATTTTTTAAAATCATTGATTCGTCTGGTATCTACAATAGAAAATATATGATTTCCATCATTTTCTAATTAAAATTTTATCAGATCGAAAATCTTTTGTGTTCAAAACTTAAATTTATAGACCCAATGTCGCATTCAGTAAAAATTTATGATACATGTATAGGGTGTACCCAATGTGTACGAGCTTGTCCCACGGATGTATTAGAAATGATACCTTGGGACGGATGTAAAGCTAAGCAAATTGCTTCCGCGCCAAGAACCGAGGATTGTGTAGGTTGTAAGAGATGTGAATCCGCTTGCCCAACGGATTTTTTGAGTGTCCGTGTTTATTTATGGCATGAAACAACTCGCAGCATGGGTCTTTCTTATTGATATGTAACAAAAAACTCCCCTTGAATCATTTGATTCCTCTTTACCGAGAAAGCTCCGTACTCGAGAAAATAAAATATATTATTCTTCTCCCGAGCACGGAGTTTTCTGGTCAAAATTTATCTTGTCTTTATCACGAGTTATTTTCCTTCATAAAGGAAATAAGGCGTATAGGAGGGATACTATATGTATATGTATCCTGGAGCTCCCTCTAATGACCTATGTATTTTGTTCCAATTGGACGATCCATTAAACCAATTGAAGGAAGATTCTAAATGGATAAATATTTTTTTATTTTCACTGGAGACTGGGAATCGATGGACTTTCCATAGGACCCATTTTACTGACAGGATTTATCACTTGAACCAACAAACATTAGATTTCGAAAAATTAGCTAATCAATCATATCCCGCAGCATTGGAAATAATATTCCATTTTGGTTTTCTTATAGCTTATGCTGTCAAATCGCCGATGATACCCCTACATACATGATTACCAGATACCCACGGGGAAGCGCATTACAGTACATGTATGCTTCTAGCTGGAATCTTATTAAAGATGGGAACATATGGATTGATTCGGATCAATATGGAATTGTTAGCTCACGCTCATTCTAAATTCTCTCTCTGGTTGATCATAGTAGGAATAATACAAATCTTTTATGCAGCTTCAACATCTCTTGGTCAACGCAATTTTGAAAAGCATATTGCCTATTCTTACGTATCTCATATGGGTTTCATAATTATAGGAATTGGTTCTATAACTGGCATGGGACTCAATGGAGCCATTTTACAAATACTCTCTCATGGATTGATCGGTGCTGCACTTTTTTATTAGCAGAAACGAGTTGGGATAGAATACGTTTTGTTTATCTCGACGAGATGGTGGGGAATATCTATCCCAATGGAAAAAATATTTATATTTACCATGTTTAGTAGTTTCTCGATGGCTTCTCTTGTATTACCAGGAATGAGTGGTTTTGTTGCAGAATTCTTAGTCTTTTTTGGAATAATTACTAACCAAAAATATCTTTTCATGCCAAAAATGTTAATTACTTTTGTAATAGCAATTGGAATGATATTAACTCCGATTTTTTTATTGTCTATGTTACGTCATATTTTCTATGAATACAAGCTATTCAATATACCAAACTATAAATTTTCATATTCTGGACCGCGAAAACTATTTCTTTCGATCTGTATCTTTCTACCTGTAATAGGAATTGATATTTATCCTTATTTCGTTCTTCCGTTATCGGTTGACAAGGTACAAGTTATATTAGCTAATAATTTTGATTATTTTTATAGAAAATAGATACTAATTCTTTTTATAGCTTATAAAATTCTAATTAATTAGAAGGAAAGTCTTATAATTCTTTGACTTTCATCTTTTCACGATTCTTCATTGTACAATGAAAAAAATGTAGTTTATTTTATTCAATTAGATATAAATGGGAATGAACCATAACTATGGAACCCGATTCCTAATAGATTGATCCCAAAATAGCATATCCAAATTAGGAGAAATCCTATAGAAGCCACAAATGCCGAATTTGTGCCTTGGTCTTGCAATTTTTTATTTGTTCTAATATGTAAATAGATTGCAAATATGGTCCAAGTAATAAATGCCCAAGTTTCCTTAGGATCCCAATTCCAATAAGAACCCCATGCTTCATTAGCCCATACTGCTCCAGAAAGAATGCCTATGGTTAAAAAGGTAAACCCTAAACTAATGACACGATAACTCCAATAATCCAAACGCTGAATTAATTGATATTTGTAAAAATTTAGAAATGAGAGAAAATAAGTCTTTTTAAATACACTTTCTTTTTCGTTCAAATATTCTATCGTACCAACAAAGAAAAATGACTTCCTTAAGCTTATAAAATTCTTGTTAAAAAAAAAATCGATATTTTTTCGAAATGTAATCACTATAAGAGCAACTGATAATAATGATCCGCATAAAAGAACTGCATAGCTCAATAGCATCATACTGACATGCATCATTAACCAATGAGATTGTAGAGCAGGTACTAATATTTCGGATTGATGCATTTCAATTGAAAGACCTGACGTGGCAAAACCTTGGGTAAAAATGACACTTGGTGCAGTTATTGTGCTTAAATAATTTTTATGATTCCCAAGATATGGAATCATATGAATAATGGATAAACTCCACGAAAGGAAGATTAATGATTCATATAAATTACTTAAGGGAAAATGTCCTGAAGAAATCCAACGAATAACTAAAAACCCTGTTATAGATAAAAAAGTAACTATTATCCCCTTTTCTGACGAATTACGCAATCCTTCTATTTCATAGACTAATAAGTTCATCAAATGAATCATAATCACAATTGAGATGATCGAAAAGGAAATATGAGTTAATATATGTTCTAAGGTAACAAATATCATAAACATAAAAAAGGGTACCTATTAAATAATAAATAATTGAAATTGGAGATTAAAATAAGAGATAAAAAAAACTTTTTGACTGTCCGGTAAAAACAGATTTAGCTAAAGAAAAAGCTTTTACTGCCGCTAAAGAGCCTTTTTTTTTCCAATAATTTCTACGAATATGCTTTTTTGACATAGAAGTACGTTTTTTTGGAACTGCCATTCAAAGATAGGTGACTCATTTTTATGGTTGTATGTGAAAGACATATATTGTTCAAAATGGATTACTCTTTATTAGTCATTACCTATACTGATTCCATCAATATAAATAATATAAGAACATAACTTTGAAAAATAAATAAAAAAAAACGAATTAAAATTCAATATCAATATTCTTGAATATTCAATAAAAAAGAAATATAAAATATAAAGAGATCCATAATTGAACTATAATAAATTAATAAATCCTAAATATATAAAACATAAATATAAATGGAAATATATAAAATATCTATAAATTTTATAATCTTACATAAATACAATCTAATGTTAAGGTAAAATATAATTATTTTTATTTTTAATAATTATATAATTATATTTATATTAAATAATAATATAATATATAATAATATAATAATATTAATATATAATTATATTATTAATATATAATTATATTATATATATATATAATTATAATAATTATAATTTTCATATAATTTTATGCCGCCACTCGGACTCGAACCGAGATGCTCTAGCACTGCTTCCTAAGAGCAGCGTGTCTACCAATTTCACCATGGCGGCTTACCTGAAAGAATAATAGTAAATTCATGTTGAATTGTCTATATTCAATAGAATTTAGGAAACAATGAAGCAAAATGCATTTCCATTCATATGGAAGTGTTCAAGTTCAATATTAAGAATATTCAGTTAGTATTTGCGTAAGTTCAGTTTTCATAAAAAAATTTTTCCTAAAAATAAGATTCTTAATTTCATTAATATGAAAAGAATAAAAAAAAGATGTTTTGTCTATACGGTCCAAAAAAAGTGGGGAATGCGCATTTACTTGAAAGAGGTCCCAAATAACTGTTTTACGTCTTTGAGCGCGCATGGATCCTTTGATTAGATTGCGACGAAAACACGATTGTTGGGAGTAACGTATCAGAGCTACCTCTTCCTCTTCCTCTTCCTCTTCCGTTTTATTATCATTTTTCTCATTGTTACTAGCATTCTTAGTACTAGAAATAGAATTGGTATTTTGATCATTATCGTTATAAATTACAACACGTTTGGCTCTTCTTGAATGAATCTCATGCTCTTCTTCTTCTAATTCTTCTTCATTTTCTTTTTCCTCTTCTTCCAACAAATCCTCGGTTAATTTGTATGACCATCTAGACACCTTTTTACTGACTTCTTCTATTTTAATTCCAATATCTTTCTTTTTCTTTGTTTTTTGATCTTTTGTAATTACATCGAATACAAATTGCAAAGATTTTGCTTGACTTTCTGAATCAATTATTTTTGCTTCTGTCAATAAAGGACATTTTTCAAAATTTAAAATGTGTCCGCACTCAGAAGATAATTCATCAATTGAGATGAAGGACTTTTCCGTTTTTTTTAAAAATGATTGACGGTAAATTCCTAAGGAATCATTAATAAGTAGATCATGAATCTTATTTATCCAAAAAATTTCTACTAAATCTTCTGTATTTGTATAAGTAATTAAATGATTCATGATTGCATGTGAATAGAGTTTTTTTCGTGTTCCTCGACAAGGTCCGTTGAAAAAAGGATCATATGCTTTTGGCAAGCATTTTTTTTTATTCTCATCATCGCATAATATGGTTCTTTTTTCAAGCCTATCCAGACTAGGAGATCCCTCATTTTTTTCTATAATTTTTATTCGATTTATCAATTCATTATTCAAATTTAACTTTTTTTTTTCATTGGTATAAATCCAAGAATTAGAAAGATTTTCGTCATATATTTTTTCTCTTATGTACAAAGAAATTCTTCGTTCTAGCATTTCTGAAAATGTCGATAAACTAGGAGGATACATAAAGGATATTTTTTGTTTCCCATCACTTGTACATGTATAAAAAAAAAATTGTGACATTTCATTGCGTAAAGCATTTTCTAATTGATCATTTTCTATATATCGTAATGGACGATTCCATCGTTTATAATCGAAAAAAAAAGTGACAAAAGTTTTTTCAACCCAAAACCAATAATCACTTTTTTTTTTCTTTTCTTTCAGTCTTCCCAATTCCAAATTCTCTTGATGGGTATCCAGATCATAATCTTCATGAACTGGGCTATCTTGATAGCGTGCCTCTTGAAAGTTAAATTCATCCTTTGTTTTTTCCTTTCCATTCACTCGGGTCTCTTCCGTTTCATCTATTTTGTCCAGATCCTCCTTTTCTTCCGAGCAAAGGGAAGGGTTTTCTTCGTTGGATCCCTCTTGTTCCTGTTTAGTCTCCTTCGTTTCGGAAGTTGTTTCCACATCGCTTTCTTCCTTTCTTTCTTCCCCCTCTTCCGTTTCTGAAGTTTCTTTCTCTTTAAGTTTCTTAGTGACTGTAGGTGACGGCATTCTTCCTAAATAGTAGACAGAGGTGATAAATAAGAGAATACTAAAGATTCGAGCCATAGAATTTCGAAATTCTGACACAAGATACTTATTAGATCGAATAGAATGATTTTGCCGTATCCAGAATAATACCAATCCAACCCATTTCATGAAAAAAATGTGACCAATTAACCAACCAGCAAAACTACTTGTTAAAAATAAAATCTTGTTGTTGCATCGAAACATATAAATGTTGACTAATCTAGCTAACGTGGAACTTGGTAAAATGAAATGGTTGAATAATTGAAAAATTAGATTATTCAGGAATACACATTGAATGCTGAGATTACGCATTGAATTTATGGTAGTAGATCCATAATAAAAAGAGTTTTTGTGAT